CTAACAATGGGAAGAAAGAAGGCGAGTCGTTCTGCTAATTCCCCATTCTCCAATCAGTCCTTCCCATGGGTTAGTGTCCCACCAAATAATTGGAGGAGTGAAATCCTAATCTAATTCAAAAAAAGCAGTAAGTCCAAGGAAATAAACTAATAAAAAATACGTATTTTTTTTCGGATTAAACAAAGGGATTCGCAAATAAAAGTGCTAACGCTACAACCAGTCCATAAATTGTTAAAGCTTCCATAAAAGCCAGACTAAGCAATAAAGTACCTCGTATTTTTCCCTCCGCCTCGGGCTGTCTCGCGATCCCTTCTACAGCTTGGCCCGCAGCAGTACCTTGACCAACCCCAGGTCCAATAGAAGCAAGCCCGACGGCCAACCCAGCAGCAATAACGGAAGCGGCAGAAATCAGTGGATTCATGATAAGTTCCTCACACCAAAATAAGTAAATAGTTAATGATACGATCAACCAATAAATTATGACTTAATTATTCCATCGCTAAGATCTATACAGTCGAAGGAAATAAGAACTCGGAATTGAAGTAATAATATTATTATTGAATTATCAGAACGGCTTCGATATTTCTTTTTTAGTTTTTATTCACAGAATTTTTTTGAATCCATACCATTCTTTTTGAATTTTTCGTTTTTTCTTATTTTCTTGATTGAATCTCTTTATTCAATAGTCACTTTATTTTATTCATTTAATATTCAATTCACAACTACAAAGGAAATGGAGGGGATTCCATTGGAATTCCTATCTAAATTCACAGTAATAGAGCCGCTTAGATATTACATATATAACTAATTAATATCTAATATTACATATACATGTGTTTCTTGGATAACGTAAATCAACCATTCATATCTTACATTCAATCGGATTATAGAATCATTCTTCGAAACATTCACAAGAGTTGTCTTATACTAATTAGAGTACATACATCTAGTTCGGCCCCCCCTAACCAATCCATTTTTTTTTATAAATTTGAATTTAGTTTTTTGTAAATCTTTATTTTTTCTTTTTTACTCGCCGACGCAGGTACAATCAATCTACATGGACAAATTCGTTAGATCGAATCGTTGCATCGAAATAGAAGTATTTGATTGATCTAAGTTCAGGTAATTTATTATTTATTAAAATTCTCTTTTGGTCAACCGTTTAATTGGATGAAATCAACTTGAATGGGAATTTTTCTATATAACAATAGCATCTTTTTTAAAATAGCACACTATAATACTATAAGTATTACAATCCTAATTATTATTCAGATTATGATTACTAATATCTAATAATATTGGATATTGGAATTAAATGAACAAAACAATATAAAGATAGTATTCATTGGGGGGGGGGATAAATAGACCGAACTGGAATTTTAGGAAAAAGATCTTTTCGATCTCTTTCCTTTTTTTTACTTCCCCTTTTGTTTGTTGCAATTCCCTAATACCGCTAATATCTTATTTTTGACTATTACTTCTATACTTTATATAGTTTATATTTATATAATTTATCTATTTATTTTTATATATTATGCTCCTTAAGCAGATTACCTTGATACGCACATATATTGCGTAAGGCTTAAACCAAAAAAAGACTATTTCGAAAACTAGTCAATGATGACCCTCCATGGATTCGCCTATATAAGCCGCAGCTAAAGTTGCAAAAATAAGAGCTTGAATACCGCTTGTAAATAATCCAAGTAACATGACGGGTATAGGAACCACTGAAGGTACTAAAGAAACAAGAACAAGAACTACTAATTCATCAGCTAATATATTTCCGAAAAGTCGAAAACTAAGTGATAGGGGTTTTGTGAAATCTTCTAAAATATTAATGGGTAAAAGGATTGGAGTTGGTTGAATGTATTTACCAAAATAACCTAATCCTTTTTTACTAAGACCCGCATAGAAATATGCTACTGACGTGAGTAAAGCTAAAGCAACAGTAGTATTTATATCATTTGTAGGCGCGGCTAATTCCCCATGAGGTAACTGTATGATTTTCCAAGGTAAAAGAGCACCCGACCAATTCGAAACAAAAATAAATAGAAACAAAGTTCCAATAAAGGGAACCCATGGACCGTATTCTTCGCCAATCTGAGTTTTGCTCACATCTCGAATGAATTCAAGAACATATTCGAAGAAATTCTGACTGTCAGTAGGAATGGTTTGTGGATTACGAACAGCTATAATGGCTGAACCTAATAAGATAGCAATTACAACCCAAGAAGTAATAATTACTTGGGCATGGACTTGAAAACCTCCTATTTTCCAATAGAAATGTTGGCCGACTTCCACACCGGATATATCGTATAAGCCTTTTAGTGTGTTGATATAACATAATAGAACATTCATATTGCCCTCTGAAAAAAATAGAACTTTAAAAAGAATTATTTTGATTCAACCTTCTCTTTTTTCGACTTGCCTAGTTGACTTATATATATTTGTATACCAATTAATTACATAATATCCCTAGTTACTTGTATCTCTTTTAGGAATCATAACCGATTTCATAAATCTATGGAGTTCCCAAAATAATTTTTTTATTTTATTATTCATTATTAATATGAATCAAGGATTTCGTATATAACTAGAACGACCCTCACAAATTGCAAATACTAATTTGTTAAGAATTAATCGGATTGAAGCTATCGCGTCATCATTTGCTGGGATCGAAATATCAGCGAGACCTGGGTCACAATTTGTATCGATTAAACAAATCGTTGGAATTCCCAAAATCATACATTCTCGAAGAGCCATATATTCTTCTTGCTGATCAACGATTATTACAATATCGGGTAATCCAGTCATATATTTGATCCCGCCCAGATATGTTTGCAAGTGAGATAATTGTCTCTTCAACATAGCTGAATCTCTTTTCGGAAGACGATTGAGTCTCCCCATCTTTTGTTCCGTTCTCAAGTCCCTGAACTTATGAAGTATCGTTTCCGTAGTATACCAATTCGTTAACATACCGCCTAGCCATTTTTTATTAACATAATGACAACGGGCCCTTATTGCAGCCCGTGCTACTGAATCGGCTGCTTTATTTTTGGTACCAACAATTAAGAATTGCTTTCCCCTACTTGCTGTATCAAAAACTAAATCACAAGCTTCTGATAAAAAACGGGCAGTTCTAATAAGATTTATAATATGAATACCTTTACGCTTTGAAGAGATATAAGGTTCCATTCTAGGATTCCATTTACTAGTACCATGACCAAAATGAACTCCTGCTTCCATCATTTCTTCCAAATGGATGTTCCAATATCTTCTTGTCATTTATTTATCCGCACCTCCTTTCTTTTTATTAAAAAAAAGAGAGACGGGGTGCCCTGAAATAGAAATAAATAATTGTTCCGATGGAACCTTCGTTTCTACCTCTAACGGATATTGGCCATTGATACACGATTCAAACCATTAATATTAATTTCTTTCTATTCTATTTGTTATTTTATTATCTTTATTACTATATACCAAATAAAAATAAAAAATAAAAAAATGACCGCAAATACAAATAGCTAAAAAGAAAGGGGGTGAATCCGCTCTTAGGAATCATTCAACCCTCGAAATGATTGTCTCAGTGTATCGTGTAAATTCCTTGAAATGAAAAAATCAAATAATTCTCTGTGGTGGAACAAAATATCTCGCATTTCTGCCTCGAATAGTTTATTGTTTTTGGTTTCCAAAGGAATGTTGGTATGTTGCCTTGAACGTTGCACTAATCCGTTGAATCCCGTACCAACGGGTATCATCCCCCCTAGAACAACGTTCTCTTTCAGACCTTTCAACCAATCGATACGACCCCGGAGAGCGGCTTTTGCTAAAACTCGAGCAGTTTCTTGAAAACTTGCTTCGGATATAAAACTTTGAGTATTTAGAGATGCTTTCGTTATTCCCAATAAGATAGCTCGGTAACAGATCGCTTCTTCCAAAGCGCGCCCTGTTCGTTCCGCCCGCAACAATTCAATCAGTTCTCCGGGTGAAAAAACATTAGACATTCCCTCTTCTGAAACCAACACTTTTGATGTTATTTGACGCACAATAATTTCTATATGTCGATTATGAATCTGCACCCCCTGAGATCTATAAACTTTTTGGATCTTATTAACCAAAGAGATACGCCCTTGCGCTATAGTTAGCTCAGCACCAATCAAGAATCTCCAAGGAATTCCAATAATTTTTGTTATACTCTTGTTCCAACCCTCCATTCTCTTTTCTAGGTTCATCGATATTGAATCAATCGAACGCACTTCTAACACTTGTTCCACTTTTGGAAGACCTTGCGTTATATCCCTAGATCTCGATTTTTCATATATAAATGTAACTAATGTATCTCCTTTGTAAAGGATTTCTCCATAATGGCCATGAACGGTTGCTCCCGGAGTGGCCAAATAAGCTTTAGCCGATCTTATTACTACAGAGTCAATTTGAACAATTAGAACTTGACCCGATTTTAAGTGCGGTCCGTTTTTGGATATACATAAATTTTCACAAATAAACTGCCCAAGGCTAATTATTCTAGACGCTTCTTCACAATAATTATGATGGAGAAAATTCCAATTCAAATTGAATGGGTTCAAAACGATGTTACCGCGCGGATCGGGATTATTATAAATAGAAACCCTACCATTTTCATCCATTAAATAATATTTAAGCACTTGAAAAGTCTGTTTGAAATTGTCAAGTTGTAAATATTTAGTTCCCGAGATCTGATTATAAGTTATTAAATGGTAAAATGAATAAAAATGCGCAATTTGAGGGGTTCTTCCTAATCCTAAAGGTCCCAAGGAATTCCTAATTGGAATTAGACTATCTCTTTTCATTGATTCTTTTTTTATTACATCATTGTAATATTTTACATCGTTGAATGGACCCATTTGAAAACACTTAGATGCTGACAAAATTATAAAAGACTGGCATTCCTTATTCCTCTTCAACAACGTACGAATAGTTACTTGATTTTGGCTAAGTGATTGTTGAATCCCTGCCTTGGA